TTATTATATATTAATAAATAATAAATATTCAAATTAAATTACTTTAATTTTGTATATTCTTTTTGTATATATTCCTTTAGAAAACAAGAAATCTAAAATACGTATATGATTATTACATTATGTAAATATCAGAATGAAGATAGAAAATAGAAATCTATTTGTCTATTAAAATATAAAATAGAATCATTTTAGAATATTTTTCTTTTCTTTTATTATTTTTTTCTATTTGTATGTTATGATATTCTTGAGAGATTTTTGAAATTTATGGAATTAAGTATTAAGTATAGATAATGACTAATAAAGAGTAATTTATATTGAACAATATATGTCTTTCACATACAACGATAAAAAGGAGTAACCTACCTTTTGAATGGCAGTTCCAAAAAAACGTACTTCTATGTCAAAAAAGCATATTCGTAGAAATCTTTGGAAAAAAAAAGGATCTTTAGAGGCAGTAAAAGCTTTTTCTTTAGCTAAATCTGTTTCCACCGGACAGTCAAAAAGTTTTTTTGTGCGACAAAAAAAAGTCTTGGAAAAATCTTAATTGACATGTTTCAAAGAACTTCCAAATTTCCATTTTTGAATTGTAAGACAAATGATTCAATTTTACTAAATTGTATTTGTATTTCACTTCTCATATTAGTTAGAGCTAGGTAATATGAAAAAGAAGAATCTTTCTGTCTACTTGATTCAAAGTACTCAGTATTGTGTATTTTATTCTTTTTCAGCATTTTTTTTTCGATTTTTTATAGTCTTTATATATCTCTATTATATTCTATTCTATTTTAGTTATTTTCTTCTTTTTATTGTTTATGTTCTATTTTATTCTATTTATTTCAATTTCTATTGATTGATATTGAATTCGTGAAATGGTTTTTTCTTTCCTATGAATTGTGCTTTTCAAAATAGAAAAGCACAATTACGATAGACAAGGAAGAATCTGAATATTTCATTCTACTTTATACTAAAGTGTTGGATCTCAAAATCATTAGAAAAGAATTATGAATTTGATACCCCGACTGAGAACGAAACTATTGAGTTATGACTCTTCTGGATAAACAAGAGCTAGGTTTCTAGTTTCTAGTACGGAAAAGTTGATTATTCAAACTGAACTTACGAAGATACTAATTAAGTATTATTGATATTTTCTTTATATTTAACATTTCCAGATGAATGGAAATGCATCTTTCTTCATTGTTTCCTAAACTCTATTGAATATCGACAATTCAACATGAATTTACTATATATATATATATATTATTCTTATTATATTCTTATTATTTAAGGTAAGCCGCCATGGTGAAATTGGTAGACACGCTGCTCTTAGGAAGCAGTGCTAGAGCATCTCGGTTCGAGTCCGAGTGGCGGCATAAAGAATTATTCATATTAATAATATAGACACAATAGATCTAATAGAATCTAAAAGAGAATATTTTAAATATTCTCTTTTAGATTCTATTTAATCCCCTCCCCGATTTCAATTATTTAAAAGGGACTCTTCTTTATGATATTTGCAACCTTAGAACATATATTAACTCATATTTCCTTTTCGATCATCTCAATTGTGATTCTGATTCATTTGATGAACTTATTAGTCTACGAAATCGAAGGATTACATAATTCGTCAGAAAAAGGGATGATAGCTACTTTTTTCTCTATAACAGGGTTTTTAGTTATTCGTTGGATTTCTTCGGGACATTTTCCCTTAAGTAATTTATACGAATCATTAATCTTCCTTTCATGGAGTTTATCCATTATTCATATGATTCCGTATCTTGGGAATCATAAAAATGATTTAAGCGCAATAACTGCACCAAGTGCCATTTTTACCCAAGGTTTCGCCACGTCAGGTCTTTCAACTGAAATGCATCAACCCGCAATATTAGTACCTGCTCTACAATCTCAGTGGTTAATGATGCATGTCAGTATGATGCTATTGAGCTATGCAGCTCTTTTATGCGGATCATTATTATCAGTTGCTCTTATAGTGATTACATTTCAAAAAAGAATCGATTCTTTTTTGAAAAACAAGAATTTTTTCAGTTTAAGGAAGTCGTTTTTCTTTGGTGATATGGAATATTTGAACCAAAAAGGAAGTGTATTAAGAAATACTTCTTTCTTCTCATTTCAAAATTTTTACAAATATCAATTAATTCAGCGTTTGGATTATTGGAGTTATCGTGTCATTAGTTTAGGGTTTACCTTTTTAACCATAGGCATTCTTTCTGGAGCAGTATGGGCTAATGAAGCATGGGGTTCTTATTGGAATTGGGACCCTAAGGAAACTTGGGCATTTATTACTTGGACCATATTTGCAATTTATTTACATACTAGAACAAATCCAAAATTGCAAGATCAAGGGACAAATTCGGCATTTGTAGCTTCTATAGGATTTCTCCTAATTTGGATATGCTATTTTGGGATCAATCTATTAGGAATTGGGTTCCATAGTTATGGTTCATTCCAATGAATATATAATTGAATAAAAGAAAATACATGAAGAATACATAAAAAAATCGTCTGATACACAATGCAATGAAAATTTGTGCGAGTTTTTGAGAACCGTTTAAATAGAGGAATTATTCAAAAGGTTCTCAAAAACTTTAGATGTATCTCATTACAATTATAATTCACCCTTCCCTTTTTTTTTCATTGTACAACGAAGAATCGTGAAAATATGAAAGTCAAAGAATTCTAAGACTTTCTTTCCAATTAATGAATGAATCTAAAAAAAGAATTAGTATCTATAAAAATAGAATTAGATAATAGAACTTGTACCTTGTCAACCGATAACGGGAGAACGAAATCAGGATAAAAACCAATTCCTATAATTATGAAACCCATGTGAGATACGGAAGAATAGGCAATACGTTTTTTTTCAATTGCGTTGACCGAGAGAAGTTGAAGCTGCATAAATGATTTGTATTATTCCTACTATCACCAACCAGGGAGATAATCTAGAATGAGCGTGAGCTAATAATTCCTTATTGATCCGAATCAATCCATATGCTCCCATCTTTAATAATATTCCAGCTAAAAGCATACATGTACTGTAATGTGCTTCCCTGTGGGTATCTGGTAACCATGTATGTAGGGGTATCATCGGCGATTTGACAGCATAAGCAATAAGAAAACCAAAATAGAGTATTCTTTCCAATGCTGCAAGATACGATTGATTAGCTAATTTTTCTAAATCTAATGTTGGTTCATTGGAACCATATAAACCCATACCTAGAACTCCTATTAAGAGAAAAATGGAACCTCCGGCAGTGCACAAAAGAAACTTTGTAGCCGAGTACAAGCGTTTTTTTCCTCCCCACATGGATAAAAGTAAGTAAACAGGAATTAATTCTAATTCCCACATGATGAAAAAAGTAAAAGGTCTCGAGAAGAAAATGATCCTATTTGGCCACTATACATTGCTAACATCAAGAAATAGAAGAATCGCGGATTTCGAGTAACTGGCCAAGCTGCTAAAGTAGCTAAAGTAGTGATAAATCCTGTCAGTAAAATGGGTCCTATGGAAAGTCCATCGGTTCCCAGTCTCCAGTGAAAATCAAAAAGATTGATCCATTTAGAATCCTCCTTCAATTGGATTAATGGATCGTCCAATTGGAAATGATAACAAAATACATAGGTCATTAGAAGGAGCTCTAGGATACATATACATAGAGTATACCACCTATACACCTTATTTCCCTTATGAGGGAAAAAGACAATTGAAGAACCCGCGAATATGGGCAAAACAAGAAGTATTCTTAACCAAGGAAAAGAACTCGTGATAAAGACAAGATAAAATTAGACCAGAAAAGTCCGTACTCGAGAAAAGAAAATAGATTATTCTTCTCCCGAGCACGAGGTTTTGTCGGTAAAGAGGAATCAAATGATTCAAGTGGAGTTTTTTGTCACATATCAATAAGAAAGACCCATGCTGCGAGTTGTTTCATGCCATAAATAAACACGGACACTCAAAAAATCCGTTGGACAAGCGGATTCACATCTTTTACAACCTACACAATCCTCGGTTCTTGGCGCAGAAGCAATTTGCTTAGCTTTACATCCGTCCCAAGGTATCATTTCCAATACATCCGTGGGGCAAGCTCGAACACATTGGGTACATCCTATACATGTATCATAAATCTTTACTGAATGTGACATTGGGTCTATAAATTCCAGTTTTGAACACAAAAGATTTTCGATCTGGTAAAATAAGATAAGAAAATGAAATAAATCATAGATTTTCTATTGTAGACACCAGACGAATCAATGATTTATCAAAATTTGAAGAATCAATAGATTTTCTAATCTGTTTATGAGAAAGGGCCAAGATACTTTGATTTCCATTTTAATAATCATGAAATATGAGTTTACGAATTCAATTCATGTGAATTTTCCTATCTTTCTATTATATAGAAATAGAATTAAATTAAGGATATTCTGATATATTATATATCAGAATATCAGATAAATACGTTTGTTATTAGGTTAGTTATAGAATAAGTTCGTAACTATAAATCATAAATCTATATGAAAAAAGAGAAGAAAGAAAAATAAAAATATTCTATCTAATATTATATTATCTTATTATTCTAATTCTATTAGAATTAGATTCTATTTAGAATATTCTATCTAAAAGTCTTATGTTTTGATTTCTATGTGAAAATAGAAGAATTCTAACTAATTATTCAGCAAATTCGATTTATTGATACGAGTTGATTTTCTGTTACGATGGATCGACGAAACAATAGCTAGCCCAATAGCTATAACAAAGATTGAGAAGATTTCTCCTTTTAATTGCCGACTATTAAATATATCGGAAAATGTGACAAGATTTATATTCACCGAATTCAGTATAAGCTCAAGACACATAAGTGCTCTAACCATGCTTCGGCTTGTGATCAGTCCATAGATACCGATAGAAAATAAATAAACACTTAGAAAAAGTACATGCTCTAACAAATCCCTCATCTATCTCGATTGATTTCAATATGAACAAAAATGAAACCGATTCAGTTGACTAGACTAGAAGAATTACATAACAAAAGAAGATATTCACAGTAGATTGAAACAAAATAGATTAAATCCATTTTTCATTCTTTAATTTTAAAAAAGGAAGTTCTTATTTCTTATTCTATTAGAATTCTATTATTGACGAGCCATAGTAATTGCACCTATCAAAGAAACTAAAAGAATTATAGAAATGAGTTCAAAAGGGAGATAAAAATCTGTGGATAAATGAATCCCAATTTGTTGAACGTTACTTATTAAGTCCTGTTCTATAATCTGATTTGATCTTGTAGTCCGAGAAATTCCGGACCATGACGTATCTGGGATAGTAGTCATTAATGAAAAAAAAGATATTTCTTTTATTCTTTGATATTCATATTTACATATTGAATTCTATGAATTATATTTCTATTTTATAGTATTGAAATCTCAATTCATTTTTTATCTATTTTCTAGAAAATAGATAAAAAAGAGTTCATGTTCCACCGAATCACACGTAGAGATATTGCTAACACACATAGAGTTAATGGTATTTCATAACTAATCGATTGAGCTGCAGCTCGTAGACCGCCTGAAAAGGAATACTTATTATTTGATCCATATCCTGACATAAGAAGACCAATGCGGACAATACTTGAAAAGGAAATCCATAAAAAAACACCTATACTGAGATCAGCTAAAACAAGGTGATATCCAAAAGGAATTACTAAATAACTTAGTAGAATTGATATAAACCCTATAGAAGGTCCGACCCTAAATAAACGAATATTACCTCTAGATGGAAGAAGATCCTCCTTCAAAAGTAGTTTGGTCCCATCCGCTAAAGCTTGAAGAATTCCTAACGGGCCGGCATATTCAGGTCCAATACGTTGTTGTATTGCTGCAGATATCTTTCTTTCTAACCACACAATGACTAATACCCCCATTGTGATTCCTAAGACAAGGATTAAAATGGGGACAAAAATCCATATGAATTCATAGACTTCTTTTAAGGATTCTAATCTAGAAAAAGAATTAATAGTTTGTACTTCTGTCGTATCAATTATCATTTAAACGATCAACTTCTCCCATAATGATATCTATACTACCTAGTATCGTCATTATATCAGCCAATTTCATTCTTTTAACTAGCTGGGGAAGAATTTGCAAATTGATGAAACCGGGTGGACGAATTTTCCATCTCCAGGGGAAAACACTACTATCTCCTATTAAAGAAATTACTAATTCTCTTTTTGGGGCCTCTACCCTTACATAAAGTTCTTGTTTTAACAATTCAAAATTGGGTGAAAGTTTTTTAGTAATAAATCTATATTCAAAATTATTCCATTCGGAATCCTTTGTCCTATGAAAACGCCGGTTTTCTAAATTTTCATAAGGTCCTCCAGGAATTCCTTCTAGAGCCGGTTGAATGATTTTTATGGATTCTTGCATTTCACCGATTCTTACTAAATAACGAGCTAATGTATCGCCTTCTTTTTGCCATTTGACTTCCCAATCAAATTTATTGTAACACTAATAGCGATCAACTTTACGAAGATCCCATTGGATTCCAGAAGCTCGTAACATTGGTCCTGATAAACCCCAATTTATTGTCTCCTCCCCACCAATAATGCCCACTCCTTCAACTCGTTCCAAAAAGATGGGATTTCGCGTAATGAGCTTTTGATACTCAACAACTTCTGTTAAAAAATAATCACAGAAATCAAAACATTTATCTATCCAGTCATAAGGTAAATCCGCAGCTACTCCTCCGATGCGGAAATAATTATGCATCATCCGCATACCTGTGACGGCTTCGAATAGATCATATATTAATTCCCTCTCTCTTAAAATATAGAAAAAGGGAGTCTGTGTACCAATATCGGCCATAAAAGGGCCAAGCCATAACAAATGGGAGGCTATACGGCTCAGCTACAGCATAATAACTCTAATATAACTGGCCCTTTTAGGCACTTGAACACTTTCCAATCGTTCTGGTGCATTTACTGTTATTGCTTCTGTGAACATAGTAGCTAAATAATCCCAACGTGTTACATAAGGCAAATATTGTATAATTGTTTGGTTCTCCGCTATTTTTTCCATCCCTCTGTGTAAATAGCCCAATATAGGTTCACAGTCAATAACATCTTCACCATCCAGAGTAACGATCAGCCGAAGAACACCATGCATTGATGGGTGGTGAGGACCCATATTGACTATTCTGAAATCTTTTCTTGTAGCCGGTACAGTCATATTTTTTTCCTTAATTCATAATTTCATGAAATTATGAAAATGAAAAATAAAAAAAAATAATAACTGAAACTAATAAAATAAGAAAAGAATGAAAAAAAGAAAAAATAACAAGGATAATAAGAATAAAATAATAAGAAACTCAAATAATAAATTCAAATTTAATTAACGAGTTTTTGGTTCCCGAATATTTAACTGATCCATTAATTTCTTATAACGCACTTTCTTTTTCTTTGACAAATAAGTCAATAATCGTTGACGTTTTCCCAGAATTCTTCGTAGACCTCTTTGCGATAAAAAATCTCTTTTGTGCAATTCTAAATGTGAAGTAAGTCTCCGTATCTTACTGGTGAAATGGAATACTTGAAATTCAACAGACCCACTATTTTCTTCTTTTTCTTCTTGTGTAATAACTGAGATGAATGAATTTTTGACCATAAATTAAGATTTCTATCTTTCTTTTCTGTGAATTTTACGGATCAGGAAAAATAATAATATTTCTTATGTCAGTTATTTTCATCTAGTATACATCAAAATTGGATTTCATTCATATACTACTTTGTTTTTTCTTTATGTGGTTTATGTTTCTATGTTTTGTATATTTGATCCAAATATACAAAACATATATGTATTCACGAAAGAAAACAATTTCTTTTTATTTTACTTAAAAGGATTCCGTTATTCCTAATGAAAATTGATACACTTACACTATGAAATCAGCATCATGTAGTAGAATGTTACACAGTGTATATGTTTCGGCTTTCATCTATTAATCTACCAAATATGTTACACGATATGTAGGAAATCCACTATAGATTTTTTTCATTTTTCATTGGAATTGAATTCATTCTGAATTGTGAATACATATGTATTCTTGACATACTGAAACGACTGCTGTTATTGGTATCAAACCAATAGCGATTCATACAAGCTACATCTTCTAATCGAAAATTGGGCCAAAGAAACAATTTGAATTTCATGAAATCTTTTCTATCTGTATTAATATGTTTGTCCTCATTCAAAAATTGTCCACAGTTTCTTATTTTGTTTTCATTGCAAAATCTTGGATTTCTATCCACAACATGAAAATTCCGGGAATTGAAACAAATTCGAATTCGAAATTCTCTACGACGTCTGGGAGATAGAATATTTTCAGGAACAAGTAAATCATAATGATTTTTGTCTCCACTCAAAAATATGTTGCTGTGTCGTGCAATGGATTTTTCAAACCCCCCTTTCTCAATATATCTTTTTTTTGTGTATTTTTTCTTTGTTTGATGCTTTTTCTTATCGACCAATGAAATATCCATAGTTTGATATATAATATATTTTCCTTTCCTTTGTATAGATAGACAAATTGGTTCAATAATAAATATTCCCTTTCTTATCAATTCTGCAAGAACTAGGTCCTTTTGAATCAGCATTTCATCTATATTTATTTCACCTCTTTGAATCGAAGATATAGCAATTTCCTTTGGATTTCTTAGTCTAAGTAGGAGACAATATATCCTGATATTTTTCATTATTTCTTTCTTCAAGGGATCAGCCCATCTTAGTTGAAAAAGTAAATATTTTTTCAAAAAGAAATCTAGTTCCATTTCATTCTTGCTCTTATATTGTTTCTTTTTTAGAACCTTTTTCATTTCTAATCTTGCGTAATCTTCTTCAACAGTTTTTTGATTTTCTTTTTTGATTTTTCGTAGATTCCATACAAGATTTCCTTGGACCTGTTGTTCATTCTCTTCCTGCTTGGAATTTCCTAATTCACGATCTTTTTTTTTATTAGATGATTTCTTTGGATTTACGTTAATGCTTTTACTTTTTTCATTTATAGAAAAATGAAAAAAGAGTGATTTGATTGGGATGATCCAAGGTTTAATTTTATATACATCAAAAAGTAGCACAAATTCTGGGAAGAACCAAGTTTCTAGATTGGATATAGTATCATGATTTGATGCGGTATCATAGAACCTTTCTTTATTCATTCCCATGCAATCAAAAAAGAAACTTTTTTGATTGCATGGTTTGATCTCTTGATGAATTGTAGGAAAAAAAAAATCTTTTTTTTCCATTCTTTTGAAATTCTTAATTTCAGTTTTAGTATCTTTCTGAATCTTGATACCAATATGTACATCGGTCCAGATCTCAATATTATTTATAAAACAAGGATGAAGAATTCTACAATCAAGATATTTTCTATCCAAATTTGTATTCCTATCAATAAGATATCCTTTTTCTAGATAATTATTACTAGGTATACTTACCAATACATAAAATGATTCAGGTTTCGATATATTGAAATGAGATGGAATTTCTTGGTCCCCGTTTATTTCTAATGTTGATCCAGAAATGTATAAATTAGGAAGGTTTATGTATTTATATGAGAAAAGATCATATCTGTAATGTTTTTTCCATTTGTCTTTTTGACTCATAAATGAATTTGCTGCATAGTCATCTTTTTTCATGGAATAAATAAATTGGTATTTTTGATATAAATCCAATTGGTTTGATTCCTTGTTTTGAATCATACGATGTTTATTGATTCTATTTCGCCATTCTTTAGGTACTAATGGAGACCTTTTTTTTTGAGATAAATCGTATTGATAATGACCTTTTAACCAATTTTTCCATTCGTTCATTACATACGTATGAATTTTATTATGTGAGTTAAATATTCCATGTATCATACAATAGTCTTTTAAATTCTCCTTAAAAAAAGGATAGCTCCCTTGATATTTAAGTACAGGTCTCAATTGATACTTATTAAGTAATTGGTTTTGTGATATTTTGTAAAAAACATATGCTTGGGACAGGGAAGATAAGTTCCAATAAGTATTGGAATTTTGATTGCTATTCGTAGTATTATCAGTATTTGAAAACGATTTGAATTTTTTTATAGTCAAAAGAAAATTCATTGTATTTTGATTTGTTTCATCAATTCCTTCTTGTTCTTGATTTATTTCATTGTTGTAAATGGATTTAGTAAAGATCTTTTTTGTTGATTCAAAGAAAAGTTGTACATTTATCTTAGAAACGGTAATGGTACATAGCAAAATATCTATGTATATTTTTTCAATGAATGATTTGATAAAGTAGTGTGATTTACGCATTAATCGGATATTTTTCCTTTTTAATATTTTCAAAATATGTTTCTGTGATCCCGATCCTTTATTATCAGAAATTAGAACTATTTCTTTTTTTTTCTTGTCTTTTGCGGTTTGTTCAATTTGATTCCTTATTTTGATTGTCTTATCAGAAAGGTCTTTCATTCTTTTTTCTATTACGGACGATTCGCGAAGAATCTTATTATCTCTTTTGAAATCTTTTTTGTTTTCGTTTGGTTCATATACTTTTTCTTTCCTTAATTTAAATAAGAAAATTGGATTTACTTTCTCCAGTTTTTTCATTATTAGTTTGATAATTTGAACGACCCCTTTTGTTTTTTCTTTTCTAATTTTTAGAAAGGATTTTATTTTTTTATTTATTTTATTTAAAGATTTTAAAACTTTTGAAAATTTATTTTTCACCTTTTTTTTTCTTTTTTGGAGTTCTTTATAAATAGGTTCAAAAAAAAAAGGTCGTTTTCGGGGAGAACCAAAGGGAAGTTCCGCTTCCATTCCCCAGACTGTTAAAAAACAAAAATTTGTTTTTTTCTCTTTTTTTTTCATTAGATCTCTATGATGAGATTGTGCCTTAGATTTTCTCCAAGGTTTTAGACAGAAAGGATATAGAATCTTTATCTGAATACCATCTATTAACCAATCTTGGGGAAATTCTGTTTCTGATAATTGAACACCATTATAGGTGCATTTAATATGGATTTCTCTATTCCATTCCTTAAAATCCTCGTCCCACTCGGGAATTTGGAATAATAAAATACGGAAAAGGTTTTTGGCTATTATTAATGAAGGCAATAGAATGTATTTTCTAAGAAAAGATTGGGTTATTAACATCAAACTTCTTATTACTTGAGTAAATATAAAAGCATCCCAAGCTTCTGATATTTCTATCTGTTCGTTTTTATATCTTTTTTCCTCTTTCTTCTTTTCTTCTTTTTTATCGTCATTTTCAAAATAGGAAATTTTTAATTCTGATTCTTGTTCTCTGCCCATCCAATTCCTAAAAATTAGATTCTTCATTTCGTTGATATCAAAAGACGAAAAAAAAAACATTTTGTCTAGACGATCCAAAAAAAGTGGGGAATGTACATTTACTTGAAAGAGGTCCCAAATAACTGTTTTACGTCTTTGAGCGCGCATGGATCCTTTGATTAGATTGCGACGAAAATCCGATTGTTGTGAGTAACGTATCAAAGCCACCTCTCCCTCTTCCATTGGATCATCGTTTTTATCATTGTTACTAGTATTCTGAATACTAGAAATAGAAATAGAATTGGTATTCTGATCATTATCGTTATAAATTATCACAAGTTTGGCTCTTCTTGAATAAATCTCATGATCGTCTTCCTCCAATTCTTCTCCATTTTCTTCTTCCTCTTCTTCCAAATTCTCGGTTAATTTGTATGACCATCGAGAAACCTTTTTACTGACTTCTTCTATTCTAATTCCAATAGATTTTTTTTTCATTGTTTTTTGATCTTTTGTATGTGTTGTAATTACATCAAATACAAATTGCAAATATTTTGCTTGACTTTCTGAATCAATTCCTTTTTCTTCTTTAGAATTCAAAAATGATTGACGGTGGAGTTCTACGGAATCATTAATAAGTAGATCATGAATCTTATTTAGAAAAAAAAATTCTACTAAATTTTCTGTATCTGTATAAGTATTCATGATTACGCATGAATCTAATTCTTTTCTCGTTCCTCGATATGGTCCGTTGAAAAAAGGATCATATGCTTTTGGCAAGCATTTTTTTTTTTTTTCATCATCACATAATATGGTTCTTTTTTCAAGCATATCCAGACTAGAGGATCCCTCATTTTTTTCTAGAATTTGGATTCGTCTTTTCAATTCATTGTTCAAATTGCACTTTTTTTTTTCATTAGTATAAATCCAAGAATTATAAAGATCTTCGTCGTATAGTTTTTCTATTATGTATAAAGAAATTCTTTGTTCTAGCATTTCCGAAAAAGTCGATAAACTGGGCGGATATGTAAAGGATATTATTTGTTTCCCATCACTTGTACATGTAAAAAAAAAAAATTGTGACATTTCATTGCGTAAAGCATTTTCTAATTTCTTATTTTTTATATATCGTAATGGACGATTCCATCGCTTAAAATCGAAAAGAAAAGTGACAAA